CATTTGTCGAACAAGGGAGTGAGACGTAATCAAGATAGGATCAGAATCATGAAAATTGGAGTGAGTGCTGACGTGTTCCGACGGGGGACTTAATGAAATAGGAGAAGAAGGTTCATTTAAATAACAAGTTATATCTTTTCTTTTGCTGGGGGAATCGTTACTGACAGTTCCGGCCCGAAAGAGCCATTGAAGTCGGAACATAAAAATAAGTTGAATTGTGCAAGAATCCATAGCTCCATTTTTTTTTATTCCAGTAAAGTAAGTCAATCGATAAAAGGAAAAACAAAGAATAATAAGAAATGACACTCCTGTCATAGGAATGGAAATAGCCCTTCTTGCTGCTTCAATAACGAGTATTTTCGTTTTCAAATCAGATAAATCATTTGATCTATGATTCATTGGAACAAAACAAGGAATGGCCTGGCTAGGTATAGGTACTGGCCAGGCCGGGGGAATAAAAGAACCTTTCGTACGAAATCAAAGAGGTACTCTTTCTATTGGAGATATCTGTTTCGAATCCTTATCTAAATGCAATTGCTGATAAAATTCGTATATATATAGAATAAAGAAAAGAAAGATAAAGAAAGACTTTTATCAATCTTTACTTCACGCGTCACATATGAATTATCCTTTTGTAATTGGGAGAGATGGCTGAGTGGACTAAAGCGACGGATTGCTAATCCGTTGTACGAGTTATTCGTACCGAGGGTTCGAATCCCTCTCTCTCCGTTCCCTCTGATCACTTGAGAGTTATCTTTCGAATTCGAAAAAATCTCGAGCCCTTGTTATCTTAGTTAAATGTATGGAATAGAGAAAATCATAAGAAAATTCAGAAATCAAGCAACGAAAAACTTCTGATTTTTTTATTTTATTCCTCGCGTCCAGGATTACGTCCTGGATCATTAGATAGGAATCCGAAGATGAAGAGAGAAACAAAGAATATCACTACTGTGTAAACGAAGAGTTTGAGAGTAAGCATTACACAATCTCCAAGATCATTTTTGGGGGAAATAAGGGAATAGATTCTCTATTTTTGTACCACATATCCCATTTTGACACCAAGAAATGGAGTGGTTTCTAGAAAAGAAAGGAATTTGCAGGAATTCATTTGTAATAAGATTCTGATTCCTTCGTTACCAAAATGATCTTTCATACCCACAATTAGGTATTGTGAGGGACCATACATAAGGTCTTTGACCTCCGGAAAGTCAGAATTAGAAAATGAGGTGATCCAGATTCATCGCGGCTATCCAAAAGAATTTCAATGTTTGAATCGAGAGTTCATAATGTAAGACTTATCTGATCTTATCAATTGTTAGAATAGAATTTTTCCTTTTTTAGCGAATCAATCATGAATGTTTCTAGGACAGTATTAAAGATCTCATCGAAAACTTACAGCAGCTTGCCAAACAAGGGCTAAGAGAAAAAAGAGTACAGGTATGACTGGCATAACATCTACGATTGGATTGAAAAAAGCATAAGCCTCGGGTAATTTGGCGAAGAAAAAGCTACTCGAATGAAGGGCAGAATTAATACAGATACAGATCAAACTAAAGATATTAAGCATAACAAAAATTTCGCTATTGTGGAGAATTTCATTATTAGTGAGTTGGGGAAAAATGAAGAAAGAAGAGAAGATAGGCCAAACAAAAAATCCTTCTTTTTCTTTGAACTCCCCCAATCAAAAATCCTTCAATTCTCAAATGAGAATAGAAGGAATCATACTTTCATACAATATCTTAATTGAATTATAGATAATGATCAATGAATTTCTTTTGATTCTACATCTACACGTGTCGAATCCTAGCAACAACCTATTCCATAAACATTTGGGCTGGAATTGACGAACAACCAATATCCATATTAGTGTTATTAGTGTCAAATAGAAATCTCAATGGGGCGTGGCCAAGCGGTAAGGCAACGGGTTTTGGTCCCGTTACTCGGAGGTTCGAATCCTTCCGTCCCAGACCGATTCTATCAGAACAAAGATTGTGCTCTTTTCTTAAACAATCCTCTGTTTAAGAGTGTAATGTTGGATACAATGTGATCCAATCTTTACTTTCTGATTTCTAACGATTCAGAGAAGAATCATATCCTACCTTTCGATCCTGTTTCTGTTTCTCACAAACAGAAACAGAATCGAGTGTCAATGACACGTGGATGGAAATAAATATCTTTTTGATATAGGTAGGATGGGAACAAAGATCAAAGTTCCATTCAAAAAAAAAAAAGATTGGGTGGCCATTCAGCGTATGCCCGTCTCCCCCCCGCTCATATTCATATTGAAGTTAGTTAGTCATTTAGAGAAACTTTATGCCCCCTATTTATCAAATTTGGATTCCCACATGATGCATTCTGAGTCGACATGCGGAAGAAAGGTAAAGTAAATAGGGGTAAATGACTAATTTTATGTGGATCCTGAATTCTAAACAGGAGGAGTTCTTGGTACTAATTCCATCACTGGGATTAAAGCTCCTAAGACTGGGGTGGGGCAAAATAAAAATAAAATAGAAACAACGAATTAATCTGGACCCATTCGGCTTTGTACCTATACAAGATGGTATAGCATCCCATAAGAGGATCTTTTTTTGATTGGCTTTGAGTATGATTCATGATCCCCATAGAATTCGTGTAGATACGAGTTAATTAGCAAAGGAAGGTATCAATTTCAATCAATATCTGTGTCATCCGGATCTCATTAACAAACAATAAAGTTCAATACGGAACAGATGTATTTTCTTTGGACTTAATTGCTTTTATTTTGCATCAGGCTCCAATGAATAATTGGAAATCAATGTAACGATGGGGGGGGGGATTCATAGATTCCATTCACTTTAGTTTATCTTTATGGATTATGGAAATGGAAAAATTTCTGAACCTGAAATAAAGCAAAATCCGTAGAAAATGAACCATGCCCATATGTAGTTTTATTGTTCTATTTCAGTGACACCGGTATTTCGGTTTCGGTGAAAAAGGTTTGTGATCTCTTAAATATACACGATAACTCCCGGTGACAATTGTTCGGTGTATCTGATGGATACGGAAAGGTCATACTCCTACGATTTGGATTTTCTCAATCAGATGAAAGAATAGCGACCTTAATCTTATCTTCCATGAGCTCTTTTCTATCCATCCCCATGAAAACAACTAAATTGGATTTTTTTCTCGACCCATCCATCTGATTTAAATCATTGATGATTCAATTGGAAAAGAAACATGGATTTCTCTTATGATGATCGAATTCGCGTCTCTTTAATCAATGAGATATCTGCTAAACTTTTTAGTTACTCGTTGTGATTGTGCCGACTTGTTGATTTGATTGATTTAGAGATCAAATTAAATTCAGTCTTTACAGGAAAACCTATTTATAGTAATGATAATGATGTCGAAGTAGGAAATTCTTGAAACCATTTTATTTTTTATGATTCCTTACCTTATAAATCCTCGCTATTCGAAGAAGTGTGAGATTGGTGAATCTATCCTATTGAGTCACTTGCGACTTTTCCGGGTCATTAGAATAGCTTATTTGGTTAATGACTCATTTTATTTTTTTCCAGTATTGGTAATTCCAGTATTGGTAATCGAATTAAAGACTCGTCTTTAGTTTAGTTGTTCGAGAAAGAATTGGAATTGGATCTTTCATGATTGATCGTCCCGAACAATATAACAATATGTTGAAGATGTAGATGTAAATAAGTGTTAAGCAACTCATTTCTTCGTGTTTTTTATAAATGTGTTTCATTCCTATAACAGAATATGGGTTAATTTGGCTTTTTGCTGAGATTTCCCCAGAGAAATACCTATTCATACATATATAAAAATAAAGTATGGGCTACTATGCACCGATGGAGCCAATGACTATTCATGATTCCATATTGAATCAATTCCATACCGGTCCAAATTAGAGGAATGTTATGGTAAAACTTCGTTTGAAACGATGTGGTAGAAAGCAACGTGCGACTTGAAGGACATGATCGGCTGTGGATTCTTGCATCCACCATTTTTTTATATATCAATGAAGATGCTCTTGGCTCGACATAGTTTGTTCTGTGCCACCAGGACCCCATTTGGGGGGGTTGTAAATAGTACATGATGGAGCTCGAGCATAAATTCTTGATTCATTTATCAGAGGGAAGGATCTAGGGTTAGTACCAGTCAATAAGTTGGAACAACTTCGTAAGTATATCTTCGATATAGAAATCGCAAATTCGAACAAGTTTCAAATAAAAAAGCAAAAAAAGGAAAATTTGTCGGAATTGGTAAAACTATTTCGATCAAAAGTGTATCACAGGGGAATCAACCATTTGTATGATTCTTCAATAGAAAGAACAAAAGGTATGTTGCTGCCATTTTGAAACAATTAAGGATCACCGAAGTAATGTCTAAACCCAATGATTCAAAGCAAAGATAAAGGATACCGGAACAAGGAAACGCCATTTTCAATTGTCTCAATAACTAGATCAGAATGAGAAAGGAAAATCGATTCTAGACGAGACAAACAAAAGAGGTTAGAGACGGCTCAATAAATGTCTAAGGATTTCCCTTCGAGTTCTTTGAGAATTACCCAACTTGAGTTATGAGTACGAATGAGATTTCTTTTTTTTTTTATTCCTTCCAAAAAAAAAACGACTCAAATCCTAATCTAATTGATGATTTTATGGATCCATTTGCCACTATATACAATACATAAATTCGAATCATTCTTTCTCGAGCCGTACGAGGAGAAAACCTCCTATACGTTTCTAGGGGGGGCATTGTTCATCTATATCTATCCCAATGAGCCATCTATCGAATCGTTGCAATTGATGTTCGATCCCGAAGAGAAGGAAGAGATCTTCGTAAAGTGGGTTTTTACGATCCGATAAAGAACCAAACTTATTCAAATGTTCCTGCTATTCTATATTTCCTTGAAAAAGGCGCTCAACCTACAGGAACTGTTCATGATATTTCAAAGAAAGCGGAAGTATTTAAGGAACTTAGAATTAATAAAACGAAATAAAATTTATGAAATAGAAAAAAAGATTGAGTGAAATAACTGGCAATTGAGGGGATTGCCATCAATCAGATGGTTTTCGTTGGGACTCTACGAATAAATAAGGGATCAATCTTGCTATTGTTTGTACTTCTATTGAAAACCAGAGATTTTTTTCCTACTTCTTCTTTATTTATTCCCCCCCACACACTTCATTTCTTATCTATGTAGTGCCAATCCAACACAAGTCTTTATTTTCTTTATTTCATTTTTTTTTTCTCAAAATTCAATTTATATTGACAATGGTGTATCGATCAAATATAATTCGATCGTGGATAAATAGATCTATTTATCTACGTCCCATAAGTTTGTTTCTTTACTTCACTAGGTTCGCCGGATTCACTGTGACACAAGAAGTATCTTCTTAAGATAATGAAAAAAAAAAAATGATCAAAACAGGAGGGTCCACAAATTTTTACATCTATCTATATTTATCCGTGAATCCGTTGTATTTGAATCTGATCTGAACATTTTGATGTTCATAATTGATCATCAAATGTTTATTTTAGATTTGTTGCTAGTTCAATGTTTTGATGGGGTAGGGCAATCCAATCTCTTTATTTATTTATTTATTTTTTTGATTCCGATCGTATCTACACACCATATTTCTACGGGTTGCTAACTCAACGGTAGAGTACTCGGCTTTTAAGTGCGGCTAGGATCTTTTACACATTTGGATGAAGCAACAGATTCGTCCATACCATTGGTATGGTTTGTAAGACCACGACTGATCCTGAAAGGGAATGAATGGAAAAAACAGCATGTCGTATCAATGGAGAACTTTGAGAATACTTCCTGGCTCGGTAGAAAATCTTGTTTTGATTCTTGGAACGGTACCAAATCAATTCACAGTTTGGTCGAGTGAATAAATGGATAGAGCCCTAATGGCTCCAATTATAAGGAAACCAAAAGCAACGAGCTCGGTTCATAATTCGAATGATTACCCGATCTAATTAGACGTTAAAAATAGATTAGTGCCTGATGCGGGAAAGGGTTCTCCTGTGAGTGGATCATCGATTCCTTTTTTTTTCATGAATCCTAACTATTAACTATTCTTTCTCTATTATGGAGTGGAGACGAATGTGTAGAAGAAACGGTATACTGATAAAGAGAATTTCTTCCAAAGTCAAAAGAGCGATCGGGTTGCAAAAATAAAGGATTTCTAACCATCTATTGTAACTATAACGAACACAAACAAATTGGATGGAAAGAGAGAGGATCCGTTCATTGGACTCCCCGTCTCCGGGGTATCTATTCTTTTCTTACTATATACCCTGTTCTGACCGTATCGCACTATGTATCATTTGATAACCCAAGAAATCCCCCGTGCCTTTGTATAATTTCAAATGGAGGAATTACAAGGATATTTAGAAATAGATAGATCTAGGCAACAACACTTCCTATATCCGCTTCTATTTCAGGAGTATATCTACGCACTTGCTCATGATCATGGTTTAAATGGATCGATTTTTTACGAACCTATGGAAAATTTCGGTTATGACAATAAATCCAGTTCACTAATTGTGAAACGTTTAATTATTCGAATGCATCAACAGAATCATTTGATTGGTTCGGTTAATGATTCCAACGAAAATAGATTCGTTGGGCACAACAAGAATTTTGATTTTCAAATGGTATCAGAGGGTTTTGCAGTCATTATGGAAATTCCATTCTCGCTGCGATTAGTATCTTCTCTAGAAGAAAAAGAAATAGCAAAATCTCATAATTTACGATCTATTCATTCAATATTTCCCTTTTTCGAGGACAAATTATCACATTTAAATCATGTGTCAGATATACTAATACCTCATCCCATCCATCTGGAAATCTTGGTTCAAACCCTTCACTGCTGGATACAAGATGCCCCCTCTTTGCATTTATTGCGATTCTTTCTCCACGAGTATCGTAATTCGAATAGTCTCATTACTCCAAAGAAATCCATTTCTCTTTTTTCAAAAGAGAATCAAAGATTCTTCTTGTTACTATATAATTCTCATGTATATGAATGTGAATCCGTATTAGTGTTTCTCCGTAAACAATCTTCTCATTTACGATCAACATCCTCTGGAACTTTTCTTGAGCGAACACATTTCTATGGAAAAATAGAACATCTTGTAGTAGTGCTTCGTAATGATTTTCAGAAGACCCTATGGTTGTTCAAGGACCCTTTCATGCATTATGTCAGATATCAAGGAAAATCCATTCTGGCTTCAAAGGGGACTCATCTTCTGATGAAGAAATGGAAATCTCACCTTGTCCATTTTTGGCAATGTCATTTTTACTTGTGGTCTCTACCGGACAGGATCCATATAAACCAATTATACAATCATTCCTTATATTTTCTGGGCTATCTTTCAAGTGTACGACTAAACACTTCGGTGGTAAGGATTCAAATGCTAGAGAATTCATTTCTAATAGATACTTCTATTAATAAATTCGAGACCCTAGTCCCAATTATTCCTCTGATT